GTTAACATAGCTTACACTAAAGCATAGCACTGAAAATGCTAAGACGGTCATTCCTATTAACAAAGGTCTTGGTCTTAAACCCACTATTACTTACACCCCTAATTATACATGCAAGCCTCAACACGACAGTGAAACAGCCCACCATAGCCAATCTGGAGCAGGTATCAGGCACTAAGCCCACAACACCAAGCAAGAAGCCACACCCCCACGGGCCAGCAGCAGTAGTTAATATTAGGCTATAAACGAAAGTTTGACCTAGCAAGGGACTATAGGGCCGGTTAATCCACGTGCCAGCGACCGCGGTTACACGACAGACCCAAAATAATACCTACGGCGTAAAGCACGACCAAATAACAGTTAACACATTAGGAACGAAACCACGCCGGGCTGTAAAAAGCCATAGGCCACAAGTAATCATCGCCTAACAACTAACAACTTCCACTCGTGAAAGTTGGGACACAAACTAAGATTAGATACCTTACTATGCCCAACCATAACCCAACAATCAAATAACCCATTGTTCGCCAAATAACTACGAGTATAAACTTAAAATTTAAAAGACTTGACGGTACCTCACAACAACCTAGAGGAGCCTGTCTAATAACCGATACCCCACGATTAAACCCAACCCCCCCTAGCCACAGTCTATATACCGCCGTCGCCAGCCTACCTTGTAAAAGAAACAAAGTAAGCCCAATAGTAACACACTAGCACGACAGGTCGAGGTGTAACTTATGGGTGGGCTAAGATGGGCTACATTTTCTATTACAGAAAATACGAATAGACTATGAAACAAGAAACTGAAGGCGGATTTAGCAGTAAACTAAGAATAAAACACCTAGTCGAAACCAACGCAATGAGGTGCGTACACACCGCCCGTCATCCCTGCCAACCACCACAAACAATACATAATATAATGTTAAACCATAAAACAGGGCAAGTCGTAACACGGTAAGCGTACTGGAAAGTGCGCTTAGAAACAAAAAGTAGCTTACAAAAAGCATTCGACCTACACTCGAACGACATTATACTAATCTTTTTGAGCTGATAATTTAACCACGAACATACAGACCTAACCAAACAAAACATTTGACCAACCAAGTAGAGGCGATCGAACAGTAAACTAACACATAGTACCGCAAGGGAAACAATAAAGCACTAAACAGCAAAGATAAACCCTTGTACCTTTTGCATCATGGTCTAGCAAGAAACCCAAGACAAGAAGAATCATAGCCTACACCCCGAAACCAGATGAGCTACTTTAGAGCAGCCTAACGGGCGCACCCTTCTCTGTAGCAAAAGAGTGGGAAGACTTAAAAGTAGAGGTGAGACGCTTACCGAATCTGGAGATAGCTGGCTACCTAAAAAAGAATATAAGTTCAACCTTAGACCAGACAACAACTACTTGTTACCTAAGGACAATCAATAGGGGTACAGCTCTATTGAAACAGGATACAACCTGAATTTGAGAGAAAACATGATATGACCAACAGTAGGCCTTAAAGCAGCCACCTAATAAAATATCGTTAAAGAATTTACCTAAATTAAACCAGAAACCAACTAATAACTCCAAACTAACTAAGGGTAAACCCATCTACATGGGTACTATTATGCTAGAACTAATAATAAGATAACCTCTCTTCATTGCACCTATCCCCTAGATACCAGATAAACTACTAGCCATTAACAGACCACAACAGGAACTAACCAAATCAATACACACCTATAAACCAAACTGTGACCCCGACACAGGAGCATAAAAAAGAAAGATAAAACATTATAAAAGGAACTCGGCAAACAAAGACCCCAACTGTTTAACAAAAACATAACCTTTAGCCCAACAAATATTAAAGGCAACGCCTGCCCAGTGAACAATTAAACGGCCGCGGTACCCTAACCGTGCAAAGGTAGCGTAATCATTTGTCTACTAATTATAGACCTGTATGAAAGGCAAAATGAGGGCCTAGCTGTCTCTTATAATAAATCAATTAAACTGATCTACTAGTAAAAAAGCTAGAATACTAACATAAGACCAGAAGACCCTGTGAAGCTTAAACTAAAACATTAAACCCCATAATGACTACTTTCGGTTGGGGCGACCTTGGAAATAAACAAAACTTCCAAAACTGAGTGATATACACCACACCCTTTTAGGCCTACAAGCCAAACATAGACCCAGCAACGCTGATAACTGAACAAAGTTACTCCAGGGATAACAGCGCAATCTTCTTCAAGAGCCCATATCAAAAAGAAGGTTTACGACCTCGATGTTGGATCAGGACATCCTAATGGTGCAGCCGCTATTAAGGGTTCGTTTGTTCAACGACTAACGTCCTACGTGATCTGAGTTCAGACCGGAGCAATCCAGGTCGGTTTCTATCTATGAATATAGCTCCACCCAGTACGAAAGGACCGGTAAAGCAGAGCCAATACCAAAAGCACGCTCTAACAAAGACCAACCATCAAAGCGTATAGNGAATGTGCCAGGCCAAGACAAGGCTATTAAGAACCCCTTAATATATTCCAATACTCCTACTAAACACCACCAACTCACTACTCTATATCCTATCAATCTTAATCGCCGTAGCATTCCTTACCCTACTAGAACGAAAACTGCTAGGCTACATACAACATCGCAAAGGCCCAAACCTAGTAGGACCCTTAGGCCTACTACAACCAATCGCAGACGGATTAAAACTAATCACAAAAGAAGCAACAAAACCAACAATATCATCACCCATTATATTTACACTTTCCCCCATCATAGCACTAACCCTAGCCCTATCATCCTGAGCACCCATACCTATACCTCTCACACTCACCAACATAAATTTAGGATTACTTTTCATCATAGCAATATCTGGCATATTCACCTATACCATCCTATGATCCGGGTGATCTTCTAATTCCAAGTACCCCCTAATCGGGGCTATACGGGCCGTAGCCCAAATCATCTCATATGAAGTCACCCTTGGATTAATCATCATCTCAATAGCCACCCTATCCGGGGGATACTCCTTAACACTCTTCACCGAAACACAAGAACACACATGACTGCTTCTACCCACATGACCATTAGCCATAATATGGTTCACCTCTACCCTAGCCGAAACCAACCGATCCCCATTTGACTTAACAGAAGGAGAATCAGAACTAGTCTCAGGATTTAATGTAGAATTCTCAGCAGGACCCTTCGCACTATTATTTTTAGCAGAATACACCAACATCCTGCTCATAAATACCCTATCTGCCACAATATTCTTAAACCCAGGAATAATTAACCCACAACTATTCACAATTAACCTCATAATAAAAACAATAATTCTAACAACCATATTCCTATGGGCACGAGCCTCCTACCCCCGATTCCGATACGATCAATTAATACACCTACTATGAAAACAATATCTCCCACTTACCTTAGCGGTATACCTACTAAACACCTCTACCACCACAGCACTCTGTGGCACACCCCCACAATGGGGGTGTGCCCGAGACAGGGACTACCTTGATAGAGTAGACACGGAACCACAAACTCCCACCCCCCAAAGCCAGCATTTTAACTTAAACTACTCTTTGCAAAAAATAAACAATCCTCCTAGGACCCCCCCCCTACCCCCCCCCACAGATTTGACCCAATTCCGCCTATATGTATCTCTTAGCTTTAAGTCTTTATTTCACTATGTATAATCATACATTAATGATTTGCCTCACGCCTAATAAACCGGGAATTATACTATAATTATTTGTATACAAAAGTGGGACATTACATAAGATTTACCCCCTCATTTCTCAAACGTTCCATGTTTTCTTCGGCTATCCATTATTAGTAACCATGACTATCCTGTTCCTAATGGTGTCCCTTGATCTAGTCCAGCCCGTGAAATCCTCTATCCTTCCAATGCAGGCATACAGTCCCGCTTCTCACGTCCATATATTGTAACTCCTCCCTTGATGTACTTTCCAAGGCCGCTGGTTACACCTTCAAGATCATCTCAATGGTCCGGAACCACCCCGCCTTACTTGCTCTTTCCAAGGCCTTTGGTCGCACCCTTTATAGTGGTACATATCACCTCATGTTCTTATCAGCTATGCCTGTTCCACCCCTGGTTGTTCTTTTTATCTCTACCTTTCATCTGACACTCACTTGCCCGTTACCGTTCCCCTCACCGGGGCGTAGACCATCTAGTCCGGGTGGAGCTATATTCTTGGCCTGGCACATTCCCTATACGGATACATTCTTTCATGCTTGTTAGACATATTTTTTCCTTGACCGTAAGATTCCATTATTTTTTTATTATAGAATCGCCGCAGTAAACACCTCCTCAACACCCCGTTTTTAAAAAGTTGAAAAAGAGACATACGACAAAACCATAATAAACCCCCCTGACCCGAATTCCCATATATTTATTTTCATACGAGCACATCACCCCCGATCACGTCCCGCGAAAATAATTTATTATTAAATTTCCAAACACAATTTTTTGGACCGGGAATTTAACTATTTTCTCCTGAGAGAAATTTCAAATGCCAAAATACCCCCCAACAAAAAATAGATTTTTTGCCTTCAATTTAAATAATCTCCCGAATTTTTATATTAATTAAGGTAGCAAAGCCAGGCCATGCAAAAGGCTTAAAACCTCAACACAGATGTTCAAATCATCTCCTTAATATTCTAGAGAATCAAGACTTGAACTTGAACCAGAAAGCCCAAAACTTTCCATACTACCAATATACTACTCTCTACAGTAGGGTCAGCTAAACAAGCTATCGGGCCCATACCCCGAAAATGCCACAACGGCCCCTACTAATTAACCCAATATCTTGACTGATCATCACAACAAGCATTACCCTAAGCACCAGCACAATCACAGCAACAACACACTGACTAATAACCTGAGCATGCCTAGAAATCAACACCCTATCTATAATCCCAATTATCTCAAAAACCAATCATCCCCGGGCAACCGAGGCAGCAACAAAATACTACCTAATTCAAACCATAGCCTCCACTGCCCTACTATTTGCGGCCACCACAAACGCCCTAAACAACTCCAGCTGAGAAATCAATACCACAACAGAACCCGCAGCAACAACTATTATTACATTAGCCTTAATGATAAAAATGGCAGCCGCACCATTCCACTTCTGACTACCAGACGTATCACAAGGGACAACAACCCTAACAACCCTAACAATCTTAACCTGACAGAAAGTTGCCCCACTAGTAATCCTACTAACAACCCACAATAAAACCAACATCACACTAACATTATCCTCAGCAATATTATCAATCCTCGCAGGAGGCCTGGGAAGCCTCAACCAAACCCAACTCCGAAAACTAATAGCATTCTCCTCAATCGCCCACACGGGCTGAATTATGGCAACAATTACAATATCACCAAAAATCTCCGCACTGACCTTCACAATCTACACCATAGCCACGATCCCAGTATTCCTAATAATTAACCTAACAACATCAACAACAATCAAAGACATAGGGACCATGTGAGCCAACTCCCCATACATCATAACAGCCCTATCCGCCACAATCCTATCGCTGGGGGGCCTTCCTCCACTATCCGGCTTTATGCCAAAATGACTAATCCTAAACAATATAGTCTCCCTCAACATAACTGCCGAAGCTACTTTAATAGCCACCACCTCCCTCTTAAGCCTATACGTATACATACGCCTAGTATACATAACATCAATAACTCTACCACCACATACAACCCTGATACCACTAAAATGACGTATACCAAGTAAAAAACACCCAATAATAACCCCAACCCTAACTATAATTACAGCCCTTATTCTACCACTATCCCCAAGCATATAGAAGCTTAAGTTATACTAAACTAGAGGCCTTCAAAGCCCCCAAAAAAGACCACTTTAGTTTCTGTAGAGCTTGCAGAAACACCACATCATCTGTTTGCAATACAGACATTTTAGTTAAACTAAAGCTCCCTAGACCAGTAGGCCTCGATCCCACAAAAGCTAGTTAACAGCTAGCTGTCCAAACCGGCGGACTTCGATCTAGCTTCTCCGTTTTTGAGGGTATAAAAAAAACGGAGAAACCCCGGGCAGCTGCCGACTTCAGATTTGCAGTCTGACATGTTTCACACCTCGGAGTTTGGCAGCAAGGAAAATCCTATTTATAATTTTACAGATTACCGCTTTTAATCAGCCATACTGCCCGTGTTTATCACCCGTTGATTATTCTCAACAAATCACAAAGACATTGGAACCCTATACCTACTATTTGGCGCATGGTCAGGACTAATTGGGGCTTGCCTTAGTATTCTCATACGAATAGAACTAACCCAGCCAGGATCACTTATAGGCAACGACCAAATCTTTAATGTCCTAGTAACAGCCCACGCATTTATCATAATTTTCTTTATAGTTATACCCATCATGATCGGGGGGTTCGGAAACTGACTAATCCCCCTAATAATTGGAGCGCCAGACATAGCCTTCCCCCGAATAAACAATATAAGCTTCTGGCTTCTACCACCAGCACTGCTCCTCCTTCTATCTTCATCCTATGTTGAAGCCGGAGCCGGAACCGGATGAACTGTATACCCCCCGTTATCAGGAAATCTAGTACACTCTGGCCCATCGGTAGACTTAGCCATTTTTTCCCTACATCTAGCAGGCGCCTCCTCCATCCTGGGGGCAATTAACTTTATTACCACCTGCATCAATATAAAACCTAAATCGATACCAATGTTCAACCTCCCCCTGTTTGTCTGATCCGTGCTTATTACCGCTATTATACTTCTGCTAGCCCTTCCCGTACTAGCAGCAGCAATCACCATATTATTAACTGACCGAAATCTAAACACCTCTTTCTTCGACCCCTGCGGAGGAGGAGACCCGGTATTATTCCAACATCTATTCTGATTTTTTGGTCACCCAGAAGTATATATTCTTATCCTGCCAGGATTCGGCATTATCTCAAGCATTATCACATTCTATACTGGAAAAAAAAACACATTCGGGTATACGAGCATAATCTGGGCAATAATATCTATTGCCATCCTTGGCTTCGTCGTCTGAGCCCACCATATATTTACAGTGGGCCTAGACATTGACAGCCGAGCCTACTTCACAGCAGCAACAATAATTATTGCAATCCCAACCGGTATTAAAGTATTTGGCTGACTAGCAACACTAGCAGGAGGACAAATTAAATGACACACCCCCATTTATTGAGCCCTTGGGTTTATCTTCTTATTTACCGTTGGAGGGATGACCGGAATTATTTTAGCAAACTCATCATTAGACATTGTACTGCACGACACCTACTATGTGGTAGCACACTTCCACTACGTACTATCAATAGGGGCAGTATTTGCCATTATAGGAGGACTCACTCACTGATTCCCCCTATTTACAGGCTATACCCTAAACCAGACTATAACTAAAACTCAGTTTTGGGTAATATTCATCGGAGTAAATATAACATTCTTCCCACAACACTTCCTAGGCCTATCCGGGATACCACGACGATATTCTGACTTTCCAGATGCATTTACCCTATGAAACACAATGTCATCAATTGGGTCAACCATCTCCCTAATAGCCGTACTAATATCCCTATTCATTGTATGAGAAGCACTAGCATGCAAACGAACAATCCATATACCACTAGGGAAAAAAACACACATTGAATGGTTCTTCGGCTCCCCACCACCATACCACACACACACAGAACCGACATTCATACTAAACAACACCTTTGCCCCCATTCGAAACCTTATTTCCTATATAGAGTGACCGTGACCCGAGAAAAGACAGAATTAACTGCCATCTGTTAATTTCAAGTTAACCGCATACTTTGCTTTCTTCCCGAGAACCTAGTAAACACATTACATGGCCTTGTCGCGGCTAAGTCACAACCTTTGTGGTCCTCAATGCCCCATGCAGGCCAACTATCCCTACAAGAAGCCACAGGACCAACAATAGAAGAAGTAATCTTCTTACACGACCACGTCCTCCTACTTACCTGTCTAATAACTATAGTAATTACAATATTTACACTAACCGCAACTACCACAGCCCTAACCCACAATGACCCAACAGAAGAAGTAGAACAACTAGAAGCAGCCTGAACTGCTGCTCCAATCATAATCTTAATTCTAACAGCCCTACCCTCAGTCCGGTCCCTATACCTAATAGAAGAAGTATTCAACCCATATTTAACAATCAAAGCAACCGGCCACCAATGATACTGAAACTATGAGTACTCAGATGAAACCCAAATCTCATTCGACTCTTATATAGTCCAGACAAAAGACCTATCAAACGGCTCACCACGTCTACTTGAAGTAGACCACCGCATAGTAATACCAGCAGGCCTACAAGCCCGTATTGTAGTGACTGCAGAAGACGTCCTCCACTCATGAACAATCCCCTCCCTTGGAGTAAAAGTAGATGCAGTACCTGGGCGACTAAATCAACTCCCACTAGCCACAGCACGGGTTGGAGTATTCTACGGTCAATGCTCAGAAATCTGCGGGGCAAATCATAGTTTTATACCCATCGCAGTAGAAGCTATCCCCCTATACCACTTCGAACAATGGCTAATCTCAGAACAATCGCTGAGAAGCTTTCTAAAGCATTAGCCTTTTAAGTTAAAGAAGAAACACCCTTTCCTCAGCGGTATGCCACAACTAGATACAATCTATATCCTCATAACATACCTATGAACCTGATTAGTAATCCACTTAACCACACAAAAAACCAAAACCTTCTTAATAACAATAAACCCCGCACCCCATCTCACCCCCAAACAACAAACACCCACAATACAATGACTATAAATATATTCGAACAATTTGCAAGCCCAGAACTACTACTAATCCCAACAGCGCCCTTATCCCTACTAATCCCGGTCCTAATAATCCACAACAAACCTAAGCTCCTAGGTAATCGAATAACAACCGCGGTCGCCATATTTCTAAAGACCATAATATTAAACATAACTAATCAACTAACCCCAAACGGACAAAAGTGGTGCAARATACTAACTAGCCTACTCATTATTATTTTACTGTCTAACCTTATTGGACTACTACCATACACATTTACAGCAACCTCCCAGCTATCAATAAATATAGCCATAGCCATCCCCCTTTGAATAGCCACAATCATCACCGGCATAATAAATAAGCCATCAACCACACTAGCCCATATACTACCAGAAGGGTCCCCAACCCCCTTAATCCCCTTCATAGTAATTATTGAAACTATTAGTTTAATGATACGACCATTGGCACTGGGGGTACGACTGACAGCCAACATCACAGCAGGCCACCTGCTTATAACCATAATTAGCGCAGCCACCCTAAACTTTATTAATTCACACATCACCCTATGCATTATAACATGAATCCTCCTATTTCTTCTAACTATCTTAGAACTAGCAGTAGCCTGCATCCAAGCTTATGTGTTTGTACTTTTAGTAATTCTATACCTTCAAGAAAACACATAATGACCCACCAACTCCACCAATATCACCTTGTAGACCCCAGCCCATGACCCCTAACAGGAGCCATGGGCTCCCTACTCTTAACTTCAGGATTAGCAATCTGATTTCATACAACTACCACTACTGTACTTAAACTGGGCCTACTAGTCCTCCTACTTACAATAATCCAATGATGACGAGACGTAGTACGGGAAAGCACCTTCCAAGGACACCACACAGACGGGGTCCAAAAAAACATACGATATGGTATAATTCTGTTCATCACATCAGAAGTTTTCTTCTTCCTTGGGTTTTTCTGAGCCTTATACCATGTAAGCCTAGTTCCCACCCCAGAATTAGGAGCAGAGTGGCCGCCCACCGGAATCACCCCACTTAACCCAACCGAGGTCCCCTTGCTTAATACAGCAGTACTTTTATCATCAGGAGCAACTATTACATGGTCCCACCACACAATAATAAAAGGGGATAAAAAAGAAGCAACCTACGCCCTTCTATTAACCATTACCCTTGGCATCTACTTCACAGCCCTACAAGCCTCAGAATACATAGAAACCCCATTCACCATCTCAGACAGCGTATACGGCTCATTATTTTTCGTAGCCACAGGATTCCACGGACTCCATGTTATAATTGGAACATCTTTCCTTGCAGTTTGCCTATTACGACTCATTAAACACCACTTCACTACAACCCACCACTTTGGGTATGAAGCAGCAATCTGATACTGACACTTCGTTGACATTGTATGACTACTTCTATATATCTCAATTTACTGATGAGGGTCCTATTTCTTTAGTATAGTAGTACAAGCGCCTTCCAAGCACTAAGCCCCCCAAGGGAAGAAATAATTTCCCTCATCACACTCACCACCACAGCCACAATTACAGCAACCGCACTATACACCATCAACATCCACATCATTAAAAAACCAGACATTAACAAACTATCACCATACGAATGTGGGTTTGACCCAACAGGAAACGCCCGAACCCCAATCTCTATCCAATTCTTCCTAGTCGCCATCCTATTCATCTTATTTGACCTGGAAATTGTCTTACTACTACCAACCCCATGAAGCATAAACACAAACCCCCCCCACACAACTACTATCTTAATCACAACACTACTGACCATCCTAACACTAGGCCTACTATACGAATGACTACAAGGTGGACTAGAATGAACAGAGTACTACGGTAGTCTAATAGACATTTGATTTCGACTCAAAAGAACTTGTCCACAAGCCATAGTAGTGGAAATAATCAAAACTACCCTCTATACAACCTTCATAATTACCATTATCGCCTTATCGCTGCAACACAAACACCTTATACTAGCCTTAATATGTGTAGAAACAATAATGCTTATTGTGTTTACAATATTAGTCGTATTTACCTCAACCACACTAGCTATATCACAAACCCCAATACCTATCATCTTGCTTACCATTTCAGTATGCGGAGCAGCCGTTGGATTAAGCCTAGTTGTAGCAATTACCCGAACCCATGGAAGTGACTTCTTAAAAAATCTAAATCTTCTATAATGATAAAAATTATCTGCACAACCACAATACTCATCCCAACAACCCTATTGATAAAACCCAAAATACTCTATCTGACAACAACCTCCTATTCCTTTACAATCGCCCTACTCAGCCTCCACTTACTAGAACCAAACTCCAATACACACCTCCATTTAGATTTTATATCGGCCCCACTACTAACCCTCTCCTTTTGACTCCTACCAATAACCATTATAGCCAGCCAACACACAATAACCAAAGAACCCCCCCAACGTCAACGTATACTCATCACAACTCTAACACTTCTACAACTATTTATCTCCCTAACATTCATAGCCTCCGACCTAACCCTAATATATATTATATTTGAAGCAACCCTTATTCCAACCCTAATTATCATCACACGGTGGGGACAACAAGCCGAACGACTAACCGCAGGCACCTACTTTATTCTATACACACTCACAACCTCAATACCCCTACTTGTAGCCATTTTATTTATTAATAACGCAACAAATACCCCCACCCTCTTTATACAAATAATACCACCAATCAGCCCCAAGACAGAACTAATACTATGAGTAGCCTGTCTTGGGGCTTTTTTGGCAAAAATACCCATATATGGCCTCCACCTTTGACTACCAAAAGCCCACGTAGAAGCCCCCATCGCCGGATCTATGGTCTTAGCCGCCATCTTGCTAAAACTGGGAGGATATGGTATAATTCGCATAATACAGATCTTACCAACAACAAAAACAGACATCTTCCTTCCATTCGTTGTACTAGCCCTGTGGGGGGCCACATTAGCCAACTTAACTTGCCTCCAACAAACAGACTTAAAATCCCTAATCGCATACTCCTCCATCAGCCACATAGGGTTAGTCATTGCCGCAATTATAATTCAAACACAATGAAGCCTTTCCGGGGCCATAGCACTAATAATCGCCCACGGTTTCACCTCCTCAGCACTATTTTGCCTAGCCAACACCACATATGAACGAACCAAAACTCGAATTATAGTCCTCACACGAGGATTTCACAATATCCTACCAATACTGACTACATGGTGGCTGCTATCAAATCTAATAAATATTGCAACCCCACCAAGCATAAACTTTACGGGTGAACTACTAATCGCATCATCGCTGTTCAACTGATGCCCCACAACAATAATCATATTTGGGTTATCAATACTTATTACAGCATCATACTCCCTACACATGTTTCTATCAACACAAATAGGAACACCCACACTAAACATAACAACATATCCCACACACTCACGAGAACACCTGCTTATAACACTCCACATCGTCCCATTAGTCCTAATCTCACTAAAACCAGAACTAGTAATCTAGTGTGCGTAATTTAAAGAAAATATCAAGCTGTGACCCTGATCATAGGAAATAACTCCTCACACACCGAGGGCGCCATAAGACCTGCTAACTCTTTAATCTGGAAATAACTGCCAGCCCCCTCTACTAAAGGATAATAGCATTCCACTGGTCTTAGGCACCAAAACTCTTGGTGCAAATCCAAGTAGTAGAAGTGAACTCAATAGCCCCAACGATTACCCTAACCATCGCCCTATCCCTAATCATAACCTCCATAAAACCAAGCAACACTAAAAACAAACTCATACTACTTTTTTTCATTAGTCTTATTCCAATCAACACGCTATTAAACAACAATGAACTTACGATCTCAATTACACCACTAATCCTCACACCAACAGAAAACATTAACATTTCAGTCACCCTAGACACTACATCAACCCTTTTTATTCCAATTGCCTTATTCATCACATGATCCATCACAGAATTCTCAACCTGATATATAGCCACAGACCCACACAACAGCAAATTTATTAAATACTTAGTAGTATTCCTAATCGCAATATTAGTAATCATCACAGCAAACAACATATATCAGCTGTTTATCGGCTGAGAGGCTGTAGGAATTATATCCTTCCTTCTCATTGGGTGGTGGTATGGACGACAAGACGCTAACACCGCCGCCCTACAAGCCATTATCTACAACCGCATCGGAGATATTGGTCTTATCCTAACAACTGCATGATTGATATCCACATCATCCCTTAATATACAAGAACTTATAATTCAACACGAAACAGCCAGCATAACCCCAATAATAGGCCTACTAGCAGCAGCCACAGGAAAATCCGCACAATTCGGCCTACACCCATGACTTCCATCAGCCATAGAAGGACCCACGCCAGTCTCAGCCCTTCTTCATTCTAGTACAATAGTGGTTGCCGGCGTATTTCTATTAATCCGACTACACCCAATCCTTTACAACAATAAGATTATAATAACCAGCTGCCTCCTACTAGGAGCAACAACTTCAATATTTGCGGCAGCCGCAGCAACAACACACACAGATATCAAAAAGATTATCGCCCTATCCACCACAAGCCAACTAGGCTTAATAATAACAATAGTCGGACTAAACCAACCAACCCTGGCCTTCCTACATATAATCACCCACTCCTTCTTTAAAGCCCTACTTTTTCTATGCTCAGGCTCATTCATCCACAACTTAAACAATGAACAAGATATTCGAATAATAGGAGGAATAATGAAAACCGCACCAATAACCTCATCTTTTATAATCATCGCCAGTCTTTCACTCATAGGAATACCATTCCTCTCTGGCTTCTACTCAAAAGATACCATAATCGAAACACTAACCAACTCACACACCAACTCCTGAACAATTTTAATCACCCTAATTTCCACAACCCTGTCTGCCTGCTACAGCACACAAATCATTATAACTACAATAGTGGGACACCCACGAATTCACCACAGCTACCACAAAGAAACAAAAACTACTACAAAACCTCTAATTCGCCTAGCACTTATATCAATCTTAGCAGGAACCATAACAAAAATAACCACCCTACAAACCACAACAATAGTCACCATACCAAAAACCATTAAATTCATAGCACTTATCGCCACTACACTAGGAATTCTATTATCAATTGATCAACTTTACACAACTAAGCATCTAAAAATAAATAAGCCTAATAAACAAAACATATTCTTTAACCAAATAGCATTCTTCAATATCCCCCACCGAACCATAACAGCAACTATCTTAAAAACTAGCCAACAAATCACCACAGAACTTATAGACCTATGAGCGCTAGAAAGCTGAGGACCAAAGGGCTTATCAAACACACTAACCCCCTCAATCCACCTATCAACACAACAAAAAAACATAATCAAAAACTATATAACTATGTTTACAATAACAATAACAATCTTACTCCTTCTACTATTAACCTAAAAGGTCGAAAGCTACCCAGACGAGACCAACCTAAAATAACCAAGATAGAAAATAACACAACCAACAACCCCCAAGAACAAACAACTAAACCAACCCCACCTAAAAAATAAAGCACACTCCCACCATTTACCTCTAAACATACTAAATCCTCTCAGCTCTCATAAACCAAAAAACCATCAACGCCTCCAGCAAATAACCATCAAAGAATAACCAATAAAACAAACACACAAACAATAAAATATTTCACAAAAGATTTAGAACCAACAGCATCCCCCTTCTCCACACTCACACAATACCCAAAAACTACAACCAACCCCCCCAAATATACAATATACATTACCAAAGCCATAAACGTTCGACCCAAAACAACCATAAAAACACAACAAAAAAAAGAAACCCCTATCAAAGCAATCACCCCGTGATACGGCACGGAAACTAAGCCTAAACCCACAACACTTAAGACTAAAAACACCAAAATAAAACCAAAAAAATAATTCATAGTAACCATGGTTCTTGCTCTTACGAGACCAGCAATCTGAAAAACTACCGTTGTAAATCAACTACAAAAACATGTCTAACCATCACATACTACTATTATTTAATCTTCTCCCTGTTGGGTCAAACATCTCAACATGATGAAACTTTGGATCCATACTGCTAGCCTGCTCAGCCATACAAACCCTAACCGGTTTCTTCCTAGCCATCCACTATACAGCTAACATTAACCTTGCCTTTTCATCTGTTATCCACATAACACGGGACGTCCCATACGGGTGAATCATACAAAACCTCCATGCAATTGGGGCATCCATATTCTTCATCTGCATTTATATCCACATTGCACGAGGACTATACTATGGATCATATATAAACAAAAATGTGTGATTATCAGGTACCACTTTACTAATTATCCTTATAGCAACAGCCTTCTTTGGCTATGTCCTACCATGAGGACAAATATCATTCTGAGCTGCAACAGTAATTACAAACCTATTAACCTCAATTCCATACATCGGAACAACCCTAACTACCTGACTATGAGGTGGTTTCTCAATCAACGACCCAACTCTCACCCGATTCTTCGCCCTCCACTTTATCCTTCCATTTGCTATCATCTCCATATCCATAATCCACATTATACTCCTTCACACAGAAGGCTCTAGTAACCCCCTGGGAACAAACTCTGATATTGACAAAATCCCATTTCACCCATACCACTCTTACAAGGACATTCTTATATTAACCACAATAATCACCCTAATATTCACTATCATAACTTTTACCCCAAACATTTTTAACGACCCAGAAAACTTCTCAAAAGCAAACCCCCTGGTAACACCCCAACACATTAAACCAGAATGATATTTCCTGTTTGCCTATGGAATCCTACGATCCATCCCAAACAAACTAGGAGGGACCGTAGCTCTAGTATTATCCGTAACAATCCTAATAACAGCACCCTTCACACACACCTCACATGTACGTTCAATAACCTTCCGCCCAATCATACAAACTGTATTCTGGGCCATAACAGCCACATTCATTACAATCACATGAGCAGCTACTAAGCCGGTAGAACCACCATTTACCCTTATTGGTCAATTGACATCCGCACTTTACTTCTTATTCTTCATCATAAACCCCCTAATCGGCCTACTAGAAAACAAAATCTCGACCGACACATGCTCCAGTAGCTTAAATTTAAAGCATTGTTCTTGTAAACCAAAGTTGGTAATACCCTAGAGCATCAAAGAGAGAACTTCCATCCCTAGCCCCCAAAGCCAGCATTTTAACTTAAACTACTCTTTGCAAAAAATAAACAATCCTCCTAGGACCCCCCCCCTACCCCCCCCCACAGATTTGACCCAATTCCGCCTATATGTATCTCTTAGCTTTAAGTCTTTATTTCACTATGTATAATCATACATTAATGATTTGCCTCACGCCTAATAAACCGGGAATTATACTATAATTATTTGTATACAAAAGTGGGACATTACATAAGATTTACCCCCTCATTTCTCAAACGTTCCATGTTTTCTTCGGCTATCCATTATTAGTAACCATGACTATCCTGTTCCTAATGGTGTCCCTTGATCTAGTCCAGCCCGTGAAATCCTCTATCCTTCCAATGCAGGCATACAGTCCCGCTTCTCACGTCCATATATTGTAACTCCTCCCTTGATGTACTTTCCAAGGCCGCTGGTTACACCTTCAAGATCATCTCAATGGTCCGGAACCACCCCGCCTTACTTGCTCTTTCCAAGGCCTTTGGTCGCACCCTTTATAGTGGTACATATCACCTCATGTTCTTATCAGCTATGCCTGTTCCACCCCTGGTTGTTCTTTTTATCTCTACCTTTCATCTGACACTCACTTGCCCGTTACCGTTCCCCTCACCGGGGCGTAGACCATCTAGTCCGGGTGGAGCTATATTCTTGGCCTGGCACATTCCCTATACGGATACATTCTTTCATGCTTGTTAGACATATTTTTTCCTTGACCGTAAGATTCCATTATTTTTTTATTATAGAATCGCCGCAGTAAACACCTCCTCAACACCCCGTTTTTAAAAAGTTGAAAAAGAGACATACGACAAAACCATAATAAACCCCCCTGACCCGAATTCCCATATATTTATTTTCATACGAGCACATCACCCCCGATCACGTCCCGCGAAAATAATTTATTATTAAATTTCCAAACACAATTTTTTGGACCGGGAATTTAACTATTTTCTCCTGAGAGAAATTTCAAATGCCAAAATACCCCCCAACAAAAAATAGATTTTTTGCCTTCAATTTAAATAATCTCCCGAATTTTTATATTAAAT